AATCATAGATATATTTCCAATTGGGTTTTTTCTAAACGGAGCCTGGATACTTCATTTTTTTGTCCAACCAAAGCCAACCATAAATTATTCTAATTGATAATAGTACTATGAATTCCCCCAAACAATGCATCTAATTGCACTTCACGCTCCAATTTTTGGATTCTCCTTCTTGGGCGAAACAGAGGATATCTCGATCGGGGAAGAGAACGGGGAAATCCCATCTGACCCAATATATCTGACAAGTCGCACTATACGTCAACCCAAGATGCATCTTCCTCTCCAGGACTTCGGAAAGGTACTTTTGGAACACCAATAGGCATGAATGGAAATAAAAAAGAACTAAATTCTATATTTCACTTTGATGTGGAAACGTAACAATATGGTTTTATTGTCTTGATAATATTGGCCTTATCATATTTATTTTATCCATAGATTAGAAAATTTCAGAAAGAAAGACAAAATAAATAAAGGAAAATTTTTACGAATAGGTCCTTCTAATGATAAATTAAGGATGGACACATTTACTCATAGAAAATGGTATTAATCCCCATTGCGTATTGGTACTTATCGAGTATAGAATAAATCTGCTTCTCTTTGTTCCTACGAACAGAATAGGATAAATATTAACCTAACCCCTGTTAGGAAATAATCCACTGAACAGTGGAGCCATAGGATAGTCATAGTATAGTCTTTTCCAATGCAATAAAGTTACGTAGTGTCTATTTTTCTTTGATAAAGGGGTATTTTCCATGGGTTTACCTTGGTATCGTGTTCATACCGTTGTATTGAATGATCCTGGCCGGTTGCTTTCCGTTCATATAATGCATACAGCTCTGGTTGCTGGCTGGGCGGGCTCGATGGCTCTGTATGAATTAGCAGTTTTTGACCCTTCTGACCCTGTTCTTGATCCAATGTGGAGACAGGGTATGTTCGTTATACCCTTCATGACTCGTTTAGGAATAACCAATTCATGGGGAGGTTGGAGTATCACAGGAGGGACTGTAACGAATCCAGGGATTTGGAGTTACGAAGGTGTAGCTGGGGCACATATTGTATTTTCTGGCTTATGCTTTTTAGCCGCTATCTGGCATTGGGTTTATTGGGATCTAGAAATATTTTGTGATGAACGTACAGGAAAACCTTCTTTGGATTTGCCGAAGATCTTTGGAATTCATTTATTTCTAGCCGGGGTGGCTTGCTTTGGTTTTGGTGCGTTTCATGTAACAGGTTTGTACGGTCCTGGAATATGGGTGTCCGATCCTTATGGACTAACGGGAAAAGTACAACCTGTAAATCCGTCGTGGGGCGTGGAAGGTTTTGATCCTTTTGTTCCGGGAGGAATAGCTTCTCATCATATTGCAGCGGGTACATTGGGCATATTAGCGGGTCTATTCCATCTTAGCGTCCGACCGCCACAACGTCTATACAAAGGATTGCGTATGGGAAATATTGAAACCGTACTCTCCAGTAGTATCGCGGCTGTCTTTTTTGCAGCTTTTGTTGTTGCTGGAACTATGTGGTATGGTTCAGCAACTACCCCCATCGAATTATTTGGTCCAACTCGTTATCAATGGGATCAGGGTTACTTCCAGCAAGAGATATATCGAAGAGTTAGCGCTGGGCTAGCAGAAAATCAAAGTTTATCAGAAGCCTGGTCTAAAATTCCTGAAAAATTAGCTTTTTATGATTATATCGGAAATAATCCGGCAAAAGGAGGATTATTCAGGGCAGGTTCAATGGATAACGGAGATGGAATAGCGGTTGGATGGTTAGGACACCCTATCTTTAGAGATAAAGAAGGCCGTGAGCTTTTTGTACGCCGTATGCCTACTTTTTTTGAAACATTTCCAGTCGTTTTGGTAGACGGCGACGGAATTGTTAGAGCTGATGTTCCTTTTAGAAGGGCAGAATCGAAGTATAGTGTTGAGCAAGTAGGTGTAACCGTTGAGTTCTATGGTGGCGAACTCAATGGAGTCAGTTATAGTGATCCTGCTACTGTGAAAAAATATGCTAGACGCGCTCAATTGGGTGAAATTTTTGAATTAGATCGTGCAACTTTGAAATCCGATGGTGTTTTTCGTAGCAGTCCAAGGGGTTGGTTTACTTTTGGGCATGCTTCGTTTGCTTTGCTCTTCTTCTTCGGACACATTTGGCATGGTGCTAGAACCTTGTTCAGAGATGTTTTTGCTGGTATTGACCCAGATTTGGATGCTCAAGTAGAGTTTGGAGCATTCCAAAAACTTGGGGATCCAACTACAAGAAGACAGACAGTCTGATACAAGAGCTTTGGTATCTTTTGCCTCTATTTTATTTTTGGAGGGAATTTTACATAATAGGGTACTGGAGTAAGTTTGAATTACCGCTTTTTTGACTCTTGCTCTTTCGAGATGATTCTCCAAAAGAAAAAAAGGAAAAATACAAACAGGTAGGGAAGCTATAATTGTAAACCACGATCGAATTTATGGAAGCATTGGTTTATACATTCCTTTTAGTTTCGACT